ACAGGATTAACCGAGGCTGTTCAAACAGGCATAGGGCAACTAAACGGTATTGCCGTAGCAATTGGGGTTATGGATTTTCAGTTTATGGGGGGTAGTATGGGATCCGTAGTCGGGGAGAAAATTACCCGTTTGATTGAATACGCTACTAAAGAATTTCTACCTCTTATTATAGTGTGTGCTTCCGGAGGGGCACGCATGCAAGAAGGAAGTTTGAGCTTGATGCAAATGGCTAAAATCTCTTCTGCTTTATATGATTATCAATCAAATAAAAAGTTATTCTATGTACCAATCCTTACATCTCCTACTACCGGTGGGGTGACAGCTAGTTTTGGTATGTTGGGGGATATCATTATTGCCGAACCCAATGCCTACATTGCGTTTGCGGGTAAAAGAGTAATTGAACAAACATTGAATAAAACAGTACCCGAAGGTTCACAAGCGGCTGAGTATTTATTCCAGAAGGGCTTATTCGATCTAATCGTACCACGTAATCCTTTAAAAAGTGTTCTGAGTGAGTTATTTCAACTCCATACTTTCTTTCCTTTGAATCAAAATTAGAACATTAAGTTCAATTATTTTTGGCAAACAAGTAATTAGTTTATCAGAATCCAAGTCAAAATTAGACGAATGGGGTTTTCTTTGTTGACATAAGATCTAATCGTATAAAGAATCAAAAGTCACAGAAAATCCGCCCCTTTTTATATATTCCTGATTATTGATCAAGAAGCCTCTATCAACAAGATAAAAGATGAAATTCTTATTTTCGTGAAATTAGGCAAATAAAAAAAATATCCTCTTCTCGTCATATATAATATAATTCAATAATATAATTCAAATCTACAAAATATAGAATTTTTTATCTTTCTATATCTTACGATAATCCTATTTTGACTAAGAATCCCTGCTCCTGCGGGATGGGATTCTAACAAACCCTTCAATATAATTAATTTTTAAGAAACTTTTTGCTTAGTAAATGAAATTCGAAGACAAGAACAAAAAATGAAGAAAAGAATAATAATAATATGTCATCCATATCCTTTCAAATCTTTCATGTAGAAATTAGATCTATACTTAATAGATATTAAGTAATAATAATTCCAATTTAGAATTATCAAATTATAATAAGATATCTTATTATATATAATAAGATATCCTTATATTATAAATAATAAATATAAAATATAAATAATAATAAAAGGTACAAATAGTAAATCGAGGTACCCATTCTATGACAACGCTTAACTTTCCCTCTGTTTTGGTGCCTTTAGTAGGCCTAGTCTTTCCGGCAATCGCAATGGCTTCTTTATTTCTTCATGTTCAAAAAAACAAGATTGTTTAGAGCCGATGGGACAAAATATCATCTATTTTTTTTTTCAAAACTGACGCTTGTATCATAACACAGATATCCATTTAGCAAAATATGGTATAAGCGGCTTCCACCGTAAAACTCTTTTGTCTGCAGAAAATGGTATAGGGGTAAATGTATTCTAGCTATTTTCAAATAGACCCCGAATTGACGGATAGCTGAACTGTAAAGTTGGTCTGTCTATATGTATGTGGCTATCTTTAGTGAGATCATACGAAGGGTATGTTATTAGTTTAGATCTAACCGATTTAATGAATTACTCCTAAAGGTTCACATCAAACTAGTGCTAGTTGATGCGAGTTACTTCGGAAACAAAAGGACTAAAGTCAAATTCATTTGGGGTATTCTCTCAATTCCAAAAAAAGCAACCGGATCAAGTATGAGTTGTCGATCAGAACATATATGGATAGAACCTATAACGGGGGCTCGAAAAACAAGTAATTTCTGCTGGGCTGTTATCCTTTTTTTAGGTTCATTAGGATTCTTGTTGGTTGGAACCTCCAGTTATCTTGGTAAAAATTTGATATCTTTATTTCCGTCTCAGGAAATCGTTTTTTTTCCACAAGGAATTGTGATGTCTTTCTATGGGATCGCGGGTCTTTTTATTAGCTCCTATTTGTGGTGCACAATTTCGTGGAATGTAGGTAGTGGTTATGATCGATTTGATAGAAAAGACGGAATAGTGTGTATCTTTCGGTGGGGATTTCCTGGAAAAAATCGTCGGGTCTTCCTCCGATTTCTTATAAAAGATATTCAGTCCGTCAGAATAGAAGTTAAAGAGGGTATTTATGCTCGTCGTGTCCTTTATATGGATATCAGAGGCCAGGGAGCCATTCCACTGACTCGTACTGATGAGAATTTTACTCCACGGGAAATGGAACAAAAAGCTGCTGAATTGGCCTATTTCTTGCGTGTACCAATTGAAGTATTTTAAGAAATGAGCCGAGAAATCAATGCTTTCTCAGCAGGAGGGTAAAAACGCAAGAATCCTCTTTTTCTATAACATAACTTAATTGAGGTTTCTTCAGAACATTCATTCGAGTCAAAGCAGACATATATGCAACAAGTATAAAATAAAACTCTTTTGGGGATCTTTTATATGTATCGAAATATACACAACTCAATGCAATAAAA